TTGCGTATCCTCTTATTTTGTTTTGAAAAAATGGAAACTTAGGTAAGTGCTTTATAAACATATGTATAAAAAAAGATATTTCATTTAGATCCTTTATGCTTACGATAACTAGTTATTTTGGTTTTCTACTAGCGGCTTTAACTATAACCTCTGCTCTATTTATTGGTTTAAGCAAGATACGACTTATTTAAAATTTATATTTGAAATGAATAATAAACCTTTCCGTGAGATTCCATATATTCTATAGTTACTTATAGCCTCAATTGTCAATTCTTGGTCATTGAGATTCATGTCAATTCGGATTAGTATTTAGGTATAGATATTACCTCTTTTTTTTCTTTCAAACAAATTGAAATGATTGAAGTTTTTCTATTTGGAATCGTCTTAGGTCTAATTCCTATTACTTTGACTGGATTATTCGTAACTGCATACTTACAATACAGACGTGGTGATCAGTTGGACCTTTGATTAACATCTCTTTTTTTTATCGACCTCCTCCTTTTTTTATTTAATCCACAGGAGGTCAAATTCCTATTGCTGTGCAAAAGTTACTGAATCCATTTCAGTCTAATTTGATCTAAGAATAAAAAAATCACGCTCTGTAGGATTTGAACCTACGACATTGGGTTTTGGAGACCCACGTTCTACCGAACTGAACTAAGAGCGCTTTCTTATATGAATAGATAAGACTGTAAAGAAAAGGATTACCCCATTTATTTTGGATGCATAGTATTATTGAAAGACTATGCCCAATTTAAATCGATCTCAGACGATCCCTCGTTACTGCTCAAAGGAGCAGTAATAGGTAGGGATGACAGGATTTGAACCCGTGACATTTTGTACCCAAAACAAACGCGCTACCAAGCTGCGCCACATCCCTTCCATTGCTCTACAGTGTCATTGTAGAGAATTCCTGTCTTGTTTTCCACATCGTTATTTCCTCCGTTGATATACAGAATTTTCTGCCCATTTCGTCTTTTTTTTTGGTCTCATTTAACATATAATATTTAACATATATTAACATATAATAATAGTAAAAGAAGTAAAAGACTTGTATACATATACAAAAAAAAATGAGCATTTTTCCCAAATGCTCGGTAAGGGGGAGATGCTTTTTTTCTGTTTTAAGAAAAGATAAAATCCTATTTACTTTTACTGGATCATTGTACAAAATTGAATATATTAATATTAGAGGAATCTTATGGATTACGTGTATAACTATAAGTGGTCCTTAACTACCGATTTTTGTATTACAATAAAAAAAACAGGAGGGTTTTCGATGCGAGATTTAAAAACATATCTCTCTGTGGCACCAGTACTAAGTACGCTATGGTTCGGGGCTTTAGCAGGTCTATTGATAGAGATTAATCGTTTTTTTCCAGATGCGTTGACATTCCCCTTTTTTTCATTCTAGTTATTGAGATGGGAAGGAATGAAGAAGGTTAAAGATAGAATCAAATATCTGTGACTAACCCCCCTCTCCTCTTTTCTCTTTTTTCCCCTTTTTCGATTTTTAAAATTAAAAATTAAAATAAGGGAGGAAAGGGAAAAAATAAGAGTGGATTCAACATAGGCGAGGCTCGGGTTCAATAAAAATAAATGAATATTAATAATAAATAATAGAGGAATGGGGGAGTAGAATAGAAAATGTGGGTCTAAGGAAAGAGTATTATACAAGATATTTAAATGAGAAATGAAATACTGTACTTCGATTTGAAATAGAGTTTCGAAATCTTTGTATTACTTATTATTTTTTATTTTAATTTTTTTTACTATAGACTTTAATTTACTATGTACTTTGATCTTTCTTTTAGAATTAGATTTCAAGTTAGTAATTTCTATTTGTTTTCCTTCCTTTCTTCTTCTTCGTTTTGTAGAAGAGTTGAATAAATCAAAAATCCAAAGGAGGTTCATGGCCAAGGGTAAAGATGTCCGAGTAACGGTGATTTTGGAATGTACCAGTTGTGTCCGAAACGAGGTTAATGGGGTATCAAGAGGCATTTCCAGATACATTACTCAAAAGAACCGTCACAATACACCTAATCGATTAGAATTGAGAAAATTCTGTCCGCATTGTTACAAATATACAATTCATGGGGAGATAAAGAAATAGGGCGAACTGAATACCTGTATGTTACCCTTTCAAGGAAGGGTAAAAAAAAATAACATTATATATAACATATTTAAATAGAAAATAAACAAATCCTATATCCGTGACTTTCAAAAAAAATTCGAATTAAGAAATAGGATTTTCGAGATAAAGATAAGGAATAAACTAAAACAAACTATGGATAAATCCAAACGACCTTTTCTTAAATCCAAGCGATCTTTTCGTAGACGTTTGCCCCCGATTCAGTCGGGGGATCGGATTGATTATAGAAATATGAGTTTAATTAGTCGATTTATTAGTGAACAAGGAAAAATATTATCTAGACGAGTGAATAGATTGACCTTGAAACAACAACGATTAATTACTATTGCTATAAAACAAGCTCGTATTTTATCTTTGTTACCTTTTCTCAATAATGAGAAAAAATTGGAAAGAAACGAGTCGATCGCTAGAACTACTGGTCTTAGAACCAGAACCTGAAATAACTAGGCTTACTTCGGAATCATAATTTTAATGGAATCATAATTTGAATCCGAACTCAAAGGCAGATTGGTATTTTTCCGAGAATCCAGATTAGATTATCGGGTCGTAAGAAAAAAAAAAAAAAGAATTGGAGAAAGCTTTTTCTACTGAGCGTGTTCATTCGTTTTGACTATTTTAGCATATTTTTTTTTATCCCAGTAATTTCTACTCTACCTTCCCGGAGTTCATTCTCCGGGAAACTTCGTTTAAATTATTAAATTAGTCCGACGGACTCTTTATAACCCACTTCTTTTATTATCTCATTGGAAATCATATAAAGACAATCCCTATTTAATATAGCTATTTGTGCAAGTATTTTACGATTAAGAAGCAACCGTCCCTTGTACAGATCGTGTATTAATCTACTATAACTATAGGATACCCCCAGTTCGCGAATTACTGCGTTTATCCGAGTGATCCACAAACGACGAAAATTTCTCTTTTGACTGCCCCGATCCCGATGAGCCGAAACCAAAGCTCTTATTTTCTGTTGAATAATAGTTCGAGTAAGTCTTGAATGGGCCCCTCGAAAGCTTGATGCAAATAAACGAATTTTTGTTCTACGTCTACGAGCTATATATCCCCGTCTAATTCTAGTCATTGAATAGATGAAACTTCCACGAATAACTAATTTCTTTTTTTTCTTTCAGTTATTCTTTTCCCCTTTCCTAATCTATTAATAACAAAACGGATTTTTCCAATGTATAAAATCAAAATTCCAAGGGCTTTGGCTACTATAACCTTCCTGACCGCCATTTTTTCTTTTTTTTAGGCATTTCAATTTCAATGCGAAATAAGAAATTATATTGTGTTATAGGTGTCAAAAATAGAAAATCAAAATGGATAAAGAAATAGCGGGTTCCTTCGTTTCTATGGTGACTTCCTAAACGGTGAGGTCTTCTCTATACACCGGAGCCGTTACTTCATTTAATTTTAATCAACGTTATTGGTAACTTGTATAGTTCACCCTTTTTGGCTCTACCCATGAATTATCCAGCAATAGGCCTTTCACAATGAGATCTACCTATACAGTAACGGTATTTGATTATGAAAGTTAGCTGGGTAGCTGACCCTCTTAGTCCGTTCTTGCCAGAGTAGGAGCTTAATCTTTATGCCTTTATTTATTTATTTAAAATTCAAAGTAAATTAAATAAGTATTTCTATTTAATATTGAATTGAAAAGTATTTAATATTGAATTGAAAAGTAAATTAAATAAGTAAATTAGAAAGTAAATAAAAATAAGATTTCCTCCGCTTAATGGCTAACCATTTGCTACCAATGGAGAATTGCTTCTCATCTTAAATTGAGATTTGCACCAACGGAAACCATAAAATTTATCCACAATGTAGGAATGTGATAGCTTTGATTATTTTTTTTTATTTTTATTTCTATATATTTATATATATAGTGAATGGAATCCCTTCTTACATTCTATACTATTCACCGGTACTGATCATTGATACTGGAAAGTTTTTTTCTTGCTTTTGTACCAGCTCATGGTATGATCTAAACGAGTCGCACATACACCCGAGTACATGTTCCTCGACGTTGAGGGCATCCCCGAAGAGCGGGGGATTTCGTGACATTTCTGATTGGCTGTCTTGTATTTCTAATAAGTTGTTTAATAGTTGGCATTCTGAATTGTATACATAATGGGCTGGTTTAGATTGATCCTAACCGGAGAATTCTGAATTACTTCCATTTATTAGAATAGTAAAATCATAGATAAAATCTCAAATTACGTATTTGTGTGAAATCCGTCTTATTTTCATTCAACTGCTACAAGATCAACAATTCCATAAGCTTGTGCTTCTGTTGCTGACATAAAAACATCTCTTTCCATGTCTTCGGATACAACCCATAAGGGTTTGCCCGTTCTTTGTGCATAAGCCCTTGTGAGGGTTTCACGCAGTTTCAGCAATTCTTCCGCTTCCAGGATAGCTTCTCCCGCTTGTGCATCATAAAACAAACTAGCAGGTTGATGGATCATTACCCTGATGATATAACATAATAAAAAGTTCCTCTATCTCGCATGATGAAGCGAAGAGAAAAGAAAGATAAAGACTAATATAATAGGAAAAAAGATAGAATTGAACAACCGTACGGGCATCTTTGATGCATTGCATATGCATACGGCTTTACAATAAAATTGACCCTTACCCTCCAAGAAAGAGAAAAGTAAAATATACCAGACCCTGGTGGGTTAAATGATCAAATGGCCACCCTTCCTTTTGGAATAGTTAGAAACTACTATGATGGCTCCGTTGCCTTATATTAATATATTCATTTTTTTTTTTTTTGTTGTTTGTGATTCAGCAATCCCAAAGTTTCTTTTTGAGCCAATCAAAGAAAAAATCTTGTTTTTTTTTTTCGCACTCCTTGCATAACATAATATAAATATTTTTAAGAGCCTTCCGGTGTGAACAAAAAAGGTTTGTGACGCTGAGCTGGGCTCCCGATAAATAAGAGAAAATCGGAAATACCCTTTCTCCCATACTACTCTCTCGATACATAATCTAATGTTTTGAAAAAACAATGCAAAAATTTATCATATCGAATTCGAAGTGCCATGCTATTATTACTTAATATATATTCATATTTCATAGGGCGAAGGCATAGTCTTCTTTTTTCTCTTAAATCATTGGCGCCAAGCGTGAGGGAATGCTAGACGTTTGGTAATTGCTCCTCCGGCCAAGAGAAAAGATGCCATTGAGGCGGCTAACCCCATGCATACTGTATGGACATCGGGTTGTACAAATTGCATAGTATCATAAATAGCTATTCCAGGTATTACCCAACCGCCGGGAGAGTTTATAAACAAATACAGATCCTTGTTCTCATCTTCAATACTGAGATATATCATAAGACCAATAAGTTGATTTGAGATCTCGCTATCAACTGCTTGTCCTAAAAAAAGTAATCTTTCTCGATAAAGTCGGTTGATTAGGGTACAATTGTAGCCCTTAGGAACCGTACACGCGTCTTTTGATGCATACGGTTCAAAAAAATTGTGAAAACAAAAAAATCAATGTATGGATTCCAGTCCTCTTTCTTTTAGGTTCTTTCTTACTTCTAACGAAAGGGTTTGTCTTCTTCAATAAAGACGGGTTTTGACTTTCTTTTTACTATAAATTTTACAAATTTTACTAGAAATTCTAAATAAAAATAAAAAAAAAAATAACTAAACTTATTGAATTAACTTCTCATTGATGTATTGTTTCATCGAGATTCAATCCTAATCGCGATGGTATTCTCTTGTTCCTGAGTGGGTCTCTTTCATCTTTTTAGGTTTATGCTCTACTCCGGGTAAAGATTCGCCCGATTTGGATTTGCACATATAGGACAAGCACTCCCGCATTACCATTTCTTTTTGTTATGACTTTCTACTTTTTCAATTCACTTCTATCGAGTTTGTTCATTAACAGTTTAAGATCCACTCGGTTGAATCATTTCTGATAGAACTCATAATCTTGGGTTTTTCTAAACGGAGCCTGGATACTTCATTTTTTTTTTAGTCCGACCAAGACAACCATAAATTATTCTAATTGATAATAGTAATATGAATCCTCCAAAAATGGATTTAATTGTACTTCACGCTCCAAACTTTTGATGATTCAATGAATCTTTATTGGGCGAAACAGAGGATATCTCGATTGTGGGAGAGAACGGGGAAATCCCATATGACCCAATATATCTGACAAGTCGCACTATACGTCAACCCAAGATGCATCTGCCTCTCCAGGATTTCGGAAAGGTACTTTTGGAACACCAATAGGCATTAATTGAAAGAAAAAAGAACTAAGTACTATATTTTACTTTGATGTGGAAACGTAACAATATGATTTTTTTGTCTTTAGCTTTAGAATATTGGCTTTTAGCTTTTATCGTATTTTTTTTTTATCCATAGATTCGAAAAGGTCATAAAGAAAAACAGAACGAATAAAGTCAAATTATTACGAACAGGGCAATGAATAAATATGTACGCATTCGCTCATAGAAAATGGTATTAGTCCCCGTTGCGTATTGATACTTATCGAGTATAGAATAAATCTGCTTCTCTTTGTTCCTACGAATAGAATTGTTCCATTATTTTATTACCAACAGAATAGAACAAATATTAACCCCTGCTCTGAAATAATTCACCGAACGGGGGGGGGGTCCGTAGGATAGTCATAGTAGAGTCTTTTCCAATGCAATAAAGTTACGTAGTGTTTATTTATCTTTGATAAAGGGGTATTTCCATGGGTTTGCCTTGGTATCGTGTTCATACCGTTGTATTGAATGATCCCGGCCGGTTACTTTCTGTTCATATAATGCATACAGCTCTGGTTGCTGGTTGGGCCGGTTCGATGGCTCTGTATGAATTAGCAGTTTTTGATCCTTCTGACCCTGTTCTTGATCCAATGTGGAGGCAGGGTATGTTCGTTATACCCTTCATGACTCGTTTAGGAATAACCAATTCATGGAGCGGTTGGAGTATCACAGGAGGGGCTGTAACGAATCCGGGTATTTGGAGTTACGAAGGTGTAGCTGGGGCACATATTGTATTTTCTGGGTTATGCTTTTTGGCAGCTATCTGGCATTGGGTATATTGGGATCTAGAAATTTTTTCTGATGAACGTACAGGGAAACCTTCTTTGGATTTGCCTAAGATCTTTGGAATTCATTTATTTCTTTCAGGGGTGGCTTGCTTTGGTTTTGGTGCATTTCATGTAACCGGCTTGTATGGTCCTGGAATATGGGTGTCCGATCCTTATGGACTAACAGGAAAAGTGCAACCCGTAGATCCAGCATGGGGCGTGGAAGGTTTTGATCCTTTTGTTCCGGGAGGAATAGCCTCTCATCATATTGCAGCAGGGACGTTGGG